TTAAAAATAAGCTAAAATAAGCTTTTGGGCTCATACCTCAAATATAAAGGATAACCCTTTTTTTTAAAATTATCGAATAAAGTGCCTGATTAAAGGATTATTCTGATAGGATAAATTAAGTAGAAATTCTACCTTTATTATATTTTTTAGAATTAAACTAAATCTAATAATATCAAAAATTATTGTGCATCTTACACTAAAATATAATTTTATAATAAAAAATTTATAATTTTTTTTAATTACAAAGTAATTATTTTTTATTTATTTCTTATTTAACTCAAATAAAATATTTTTTTTATTTATTTTATTTTTTAGAACTATAATTTCAATTTCTAGTAATTCTTGATTTGGTTGTTGAATTGGATTAGAAATCAATTTATTAAGATTTATCCCCCTAATTTCAAATTCTAATAATCTTTTATCTTCAGAAGCTTCATTAAAATATTTTTTAACTCAATCTATTGCATCAATAAATTTTTTATTTTCAATTTTAATTAAAATAAATTTAATAAAAAATTTTGAAATAAATAATTTTATTTCAATTATAATTAATTCTTCATTATTAATAAAAATAGGATCAGCCCCATTTCATTTTTGATTTCCTAATATTTCAGAAGGATTATCATGATTTAATAATTTTATTTTAATAACTTGACAAAAAATTACCCCCATAATTTTACTGTCTTATTATTTTAATATAAATTTTTTATATTATATTATTATATTAAATGTAATAATTGGTGCTATAGGAGGAATTAATCAAACCTCATTACGAAAAATAATAGCATTTTCTTCTATTAATAATTTAGGTTGAATAATATTTTCAATTATAATTAGAGAAAATTTATGAATATTTTATTTTTTTACATATTCATTTTTAATTAGAATTATATTTTTTTTATTTTTTGTTTTAAATATATTTTTCATTAATCAACTATTTATTAATAATATAAATTTTATAATTAAATTAAATTTACTAATTAATTTTTTATCTTTAGGAGGTTTACCTCCATTTATTGGATTTTTACCAAAATGAATTATTATTAATTTTTTAATAATCAATAAAATTTATTTTTTAACGTTAATTATAGTAATAAGAAGATTAATTACTATTTATTTTTATATTCGAATTATCTATTCATCTTTTTTATTTAATTATATTAAAATAAAATGATTTAAAATTTCTTTAAAAAATAATTTTATAAATTTAATTAACTTAATTTCCTTAATTTCTATTATAGGAATAATTTTTAGAACTTTTTTATTTTTATAATTTTAAGGTTTTAAGTTAATTTAAACTAATAATCTTCAAAATTATTTATAAAGAAATATTCTTTAAGCCTTAGTAAATAATTTACCCCTTAAAATTTGCAATTTTATATCATTATTGAATATAAGACTTTTTAATAAAAAAGAATATTTCTCGTAAATAAATTTACAATTTATCGCTTAACCTCAGCCATTTTATTACGCGAAAATGATTATACTCTACAAATCATAAAGATATTGGAACATTATATTTTATTTTTGGAATTTGAGCAGGAATAGTAGGAACATCTTTAAGATTATTAATTCGAGCAGAATTAGGAAATCCAGGATCTTTAATCGGAGATGATCAAATTTATAATACTATTGTAACAGCTCATGCATTTATTATAATTTTTTTCATAGTTATGCCTATTATAATTGGAGGATTTGGAAATTGATTAGTACCTTTAATATTAGGAGCCCCAGATATAGCATTCCCACGAATAAATAATATAAGATTTTGACTTTTACCACCCTCTTTAAGATTACTTATTTCTAGAAGTATTGTAGAAAATGGTGCAGGTACTGGATGAACTGTTTATCCACCTTTATCATCCAATATTGCCCATAGAGGAAGATCTGTAGATTTAGCTATTTTTTCACTACATTTAGCAGGTATTTCCTCTATTTTAGGAGCAATTAATTTTATTACCACAATTATTAATATACGAATTAACAATATATCATTTGATCAAATACCATTATTCGTATGAGCTGTAGGAATTACAGCATTTTTATTACTTTTATCTTTACCAGTTTTAGCTGGAGCAATTACTATATTATTAACAGATCGAAATTTAAATACATCATTTTTTGACCCAGCTGGAGGAGGAGATCCAATTTTATATCAACATTTATTTTGATTTTTTGGTCACCCTGAAGTTTATATTCTTATTTTACCAGGATTTGGTATAATTTCTCATATTATTTCTCAAGAAAGAACAAAAAAAGAAACATTTGGATGTTTAGGAATAATTTATGCTATAATAGCAATTGGATTATTAGGTTTTATTGTTTGAGCACATCATATATTTACTATTGGAATAGATATTGATACTCGAGCTTACTTTACCTCAGCAACAATAATTATTGCAGTACCAACAGGAATTAAAATTTTTAGATGATTAGCAACATTACACGGAACTCAAATTAATTACAGACCTTCAATCCTATGAAGATTAGGATTTGTATTTTTATTTACAGTAGGGGGATTAACAGGAGTAATTTTAGCTAATTCATCAATTGATATTACATTACATGATACTTATTATGTAGTAGCTCATTTTCATTATGTTTTATCAATAGGAGCTGTATTTGCAATTATAGGAGGATTTGTTCACTGATACCCACTATTCTTAGGACTATCATTAAACCCATACCTATTAAAAATTCAATTTTTCATCATATTTTTAGGTGTAAATTTAACTTTTTTCCCTCAACACTTTTTAGGGTTAGCTGGAATACCTCGACGATATTCTGATTACCCAGATTGTTATATTTCATGAAATTTAATCTCATCATTAGGATCATATATTTCATTATTAGCTATTATAATAATTTTAATTATTATCTGAGAATCAATAATTTATCAACGAATTGCTTTATTTCCATTAAACATACCATCATCAATTGAATGATATCAAAACTTACCCCCAGCAGAACATTCTTATAATGAATTGCCAATCTTAAGAAATTTCTAATATGACAGATTACATGTGATGGATTTAAACCCCATTTATAAAGGAAATATCCTTTTTTTAGAAATGGCAACTTGATCTAATTTAAATTTACAAAATAGAGCATCACCTTTAATAGAACAAATTATTTTTTTTCACGATCATACATTAATTATTTTAATTATAATTACTATTTTAGTTGGATATTTAATATTAAATTTATTTTTTAATAAATATATTAATCGATTTTTATTAGAAGGTCAATTAATCGAAATAATTTGAACTATTTTACCAGCTATTACATTAATTTTTATTGCTTTACCATCATTACGATTACTTTACTTATTAGATGAACTTAATAACCCTTTAATTACATTAAAATCAATCGGTCATCAATGATATTGAAGTTATGAATACTCTGACTTTCATAATATTGAATTTGATTCATATATAATTCCATCAAATGAACTTTCAATAAATAATTTTCGTTTATTAGATGTAGATAACCGAATTATTTTACCTATAAATAATCAAATTCGAATTATAGTTACAGCTACAGATGTAATTCATTCATGAACTATTCCATCATTAGGGGTTAAAGTAGATGCTAATCCTGGTCGATTAAATCAAACAAACTTTTTTATTAATCGACCAGGAATCTTTTATGGACAATGCTCTGAAATTTGTGGTGCAAATCATAGATTTATACCTATTGTAATTGAAAGAATTTCAATTAAAAATTTTATTAATTGAATTAATAATTATTCTTCATTAGATGACTGAATAGCAAGTATTGGTCTCTTAAACCATTTAATAGTAAATTAGCAATTACTTCTAATGAATAATATTAAATATAAAGAATTAGTTAATTTATAACATAAAAATGTCAAATTTAAATTATTACTGTAAGTAATATTCTTTTATTCCTCAAATAATACCTATTAATTGAATAATTTCATTATTTTTTTTTATTTGTATTTATATTTTATTTAATATTATAAATTATTACCTTTACTATAATAATTTTAACAATAATAAAAATAATAATAACAAAAAAAAAAATAATTTTAATTGAAAATGATAAGAAATTTATTTTCAATTTTTGACCCAACAACTAACTTATTTAATTTATCAATTAATTGAATAAGAACTTTATTAGGATTAATATTCTTACCTTATAAATTTTGATTTATACCAAACCGTCATTTTATAATTTGAAATTTTATTCTAAATAAATTACACAATGAATTTAAAACTTTATTAAAAAATAATTATTTTAATGGATCAACTTTAATTTTTATTTCATTATTTTCATTTATTTTATTTAATAATTTTTTAGGACTATTTCCATATATTTTTACTAGAACAAGTCATTTAACTTTAACATTATCAATCTCATTACCACTATGATTAAGATTTATATTATATGGTTGAATTAATAATTACCAACACATATTTATTCATATAATTCCCCAAGGAACTCCAACAATCTTAATACCATTCATAGTATTAATTGAAACTATTAGAAATATTATTCGACCAGGAACATTAGCTGTTCGTTTAACAGCTAATATAATTGCTGGACATTTATTAATAACCTTATTAAGAAGAACTGGACCTAATCTTTCATACTTATTTATTATAATATTAATTTTTATTCAAATTTTATTATTAATTTTAGAATCTGCAGTAGCAGTAATCCAATCATATGTAATTACTATTTTAAGAACACTTTATTCTAGAGAAGTAAATTAAACTATAAATCAATGAAAAATAATTTTAACTATCATCCATATCATTTAGTAGATTATAGACCATGACCATTAACTGGAGCTATCGGAGTTTTAACTTTAGTAACAGGAATAGTAAAATGATTTCATAATTTTAATATAAATTTATTAATTTTAGGTTATATCATTACAATTTTAACTATATTCCAATGATGACGAGATATTTGTCGAGAAGGAACATTTCAAGGTAAACATACAATTTTAGTTACAAAAGGACTCCGATGAGGAATAATTTTATTTATTGTATCTGAAATTTTTTTTTTTATTTCATTTTTTTGAGCATTTTTCCATAGAAGATTATCACCAAATATTGAAATTGGAGCTATTTGACCTCCTATTGGAATTTACCCATTTAACCCATTTCAAATTCCATTATTAAATACAATCATTTTAATTAGATCAGGAGTAACAGTTACTTGAGCTCATCATGCACTAATAGAAAATAATTATTCACAAGTCACCCAAAGATTATTATTAACAATTATATTAGGAATTTATTTTACTATTTTACAAGCTTATGAATATTTAGAAGCATCATTTTCAATCGCAGATAGAATTTATGGATCTACATTTTTCATAGCAACAGGATTTCATGGTCTTCATGTAATAATTGGAACTATTTTTTTAATTGTATGTTTTATTCGACAATTAAATAAACATTTTTCAAGAAATCATCATTTTGGTTTTGAAGCAGCAGCTTGATATTGACACTTTGTAGATGTTGTTTGATTATTTTTATATATTTCTATTTATTGATGAGGAAATTAATTATTTATATAATATATTTAGTATATTTGACTTCCAATCAAAAAGTTTAAAATTAATTTAATATAAATAATTATTTTAATAATAAATATTTTAATTTTAATTTTTTTAATTTCTAATATTATAATATTAATATCAATTATTTTATCAAAAAAATCATTTATAGATCGAGAAAAATGTTCACCATTTGAATGCGGATTTGACCCTAAATCATCAGCACGAATTCCATTTTCATTACATTTTTTCTTAATTACAGTAATTTTTCTTATTTTTGATATTGAAATTGCTTTAATTTTCCCAATTATTTTAACATTTAAATTAACAAATATTTTTATTAATATAAAAATTAGATTTTTTTTTATTATTATTTTATTAATAGGTTTATATCATGAATGAAACCAAAACATATTAAATTGAACTAATTAGGATTTTAGTTTAAAAAAAACATTTGATTTGCAATCAAAAAACATTAAATATAATTAATTTATCTTAAATAAGAAGCAAATAATTGCATTTAATTTCGACTTAAAATTTAGAGTTAATTAAAAACTCCTTATTTAATTAATTGAAACCAAAATAGAGGTCTATCACTGTTAATGATAAAATTGAATTAATTATTCCAATTAAAGAAATATAATAATTAAAATTAAGCTGCTAACTTAATTTTTAGTGGTTAAATTCCATTAATATTTCTTATTTATATAGTTTAAACAAAACATTACATTTTCATTGTAAAAATAAAATAATTTTTTTTTATAAATATATATATATATATATATATATATTTAAAGATTAAAATAATCTCCTTAATATCTTCAATATTAAACTCTAATATATAAGCTATTTAAATAATAAATACTTAAAAATAATATATATATGACAATTATCATTCAAACAATAAATCTAAATAAATAAATTTTTAAATTATTTATATGAAAAACCCCATAAAAAGAAGAATAATTTTTTAAAATAAATATAATCCCCTGTCCTGTATATATTTCTCTTCAACCCATATCAACAATTTTTAATAAATTTTGACTAAAATTTAAAAAATAATAATTTAACCCATAAGTAGATAATCTAGGTATAAATCACATCAAACATAAAAAATTTCTTAAATTATAAGTTATAATAAATTTATTTATTCTATAAATATTTATATTTCTAATTAAAAACCCTAATAAACCACCTATCAAACTAACATAAATAACCATTATTTTTAAATTAAAAGGTAAATAAATTATATAAGGGTAATGAAAAATTATTCATCTTAAAAATCTCCCTCTAATTAATCTTATAAATAATAAAATAAATATTCTTTTTAATATAATATAATCTTCATCATATAAATTATAAACTCTTAATAAATTTAAATCAATAATTATAGTATATATTAATAAACGAATAGTATAATATATTGTTAAACCTGTAGAAATATAATAAAATAAAAAAACCAATATATTTAAATTTCTAAATCTAACTATTTCTAAAATTAAATCCTTTGAATAAAACCCAGCTAAAAAAGGAATTCCACATAAAGCTATATTAGAAATATTTAAACATAAACAAGTTATAGGTAAATACATTCTAATACCACCTATATAACGAATATCTTGGTTATTATTTATTATATGAATAATTACACCAGCACATATAAATAATAAAGCTTTAAATATAGCATGAGTTAATAAATGAAAAAAAGCCAAATCAGGAAATCCCATTCTTAAAATTCTCATTATTAAACCCAATTGTCTTAAAGTAGATAAAGCAATAATTTTTTTTAAATCATATTCATAATTAGCAGAAACACCAGCTATAAATATAGTTAATATACCTATTAATAATAAAAACTTAATAAAAAAAACCTTTACAATTAATAAATTAAAACGAATTAACAAATAAACACCAGCAGTCACTAAAGTAGAAGAATGAACTAAAGCTGAAACTGGCGTAGGAGCAGCTATAGCTGCAGGTAATCAAGAACTAAAAGGAATTTGAGCTCTTTTAGTTATAGCAGCTAAAATAATTATAACCCCAACATATAATATAATTAAATCATTTTTTATAAAATCTAAATAAAAAATATAATTTCATCTACCATAATTTAATATTCAAGAAATAACTATTAAAATTAAAACATCACCAATTCGATTAGATAATGCAGTTAATATACCAGCATTATAAGATTTTACATTTTGATAATAAATAACTAAACAATAAGAAACTAACCCTAAACCATCTCAACCTAATAAAATTCTAATAATATTAGGACTAATAATTAATAAAATCATAGAAAATAAAAATAATATAACTAAAATAATAAAACGAAATAAATTTAACTCAGATCTTATATATCTTTTACTATAATAAATCACAACAGAAGAAATTATTATAACAAATATTATAAATAATAATGATATTCAATCCAACAAAACAGATATAACAATACTAATAGAATTTAAAGAAATCAATTCTAACTCAAAAAAAATTACTAAATTATTTATAATAAAATAAATTATAAAAATAAAACTTATTAATCTAAAAAAAAATAAAAAAAAAAATATATAAAAACAAATATTTTTATTAATAATTTAAAATGAATTAATCATATTTTTGATACCACAAATCAATATTTTATTTTAAATTATTTAAATTTATTAATTAATTATAAAATATTCAATTTTTAAAATTATTAAATTTAAAGGTAATCAATGTAATATTAATAATAAATATTCTCGAGAAACCCCTCCATAAAATCTATATAAACCTTGATAAAATTTTCCATGTTGAGTATAAGAATATAAATATAATCTATAACCAGCACTAAAAAAAGAAATTAATATTAATATAATTATAGATAATGAAGATCAACCAATCAATCTATTAATTAAAGTAATTTCACCTAATAAATTTAAAGAGGGAGGAGCTGATATATTAGAAGATATTAATAAAAATCACCATAATCTTAAAGAAGGTATAAAATTTATTATTCCTTTATTAATAAATAATCTTCGACTGTGTAATCGTTCATAATTAATATTAGCAAGACAAAATATCCCAGAAGAACATAAACCATGACCAATTATTATAATATAAGAACCAAAATAACCTCAATAATTTATAACTATAATCCCACCAATTACAATACTTATATGAGAAACTGAAGAATAAGCAATTAAAGATTTAATATCCACTTGACAAAAACACTTTAATCTAATATAAAAACCCCCTAATAATCTAATAATTAATCAAATATAATTTAATTTTATATTAATTTCTTGTAAAAAAATTAAAATACGTAATAAACCATAACCCCCTAATTTCAATATAATACCAGCTAAAATTATTGAACCAGAAACTGGAGCTTCAACATGAGCTTTAGGGAGTCATAAATGAACAAAATACATAGGTATTTTTACTAAAAAAGCTAAAATTATACAAAAATATAATAAAATAAAATTTATATTAATAAATTTTAAAAAATAAATTATTATTCTATAAATTTCATTATATAAATAAAAAATACCAATTAATAAAGGTAAAGAAACAAACAAAGTATAAAATATTAAATATATACCAGCTTGAATTCGTTCAGGTTGATAACCTCAACCAATAATTAATAATAAAGTAGGAATTAATCTACCTTCAAAAAATAAATAAAATATAAATAAATTTATAACTCTAAAAGTTAAAAATAATAAAATTAATAAAAATAAAATATTTAATAAAAAAAAATTAATATAATATTTAACCTTAAATAAACTTTCTCTAGATATAATTATTAAAGAACAAATTCAAATTCTCAATAAAATTAAACCAAAAGAAATTAAATCACAAGAAAATATATAACTTAAATTATTAAAATTCATATAATTAATAAAAAAATTCATAAATAAAAATATTAACAATAATAACAATATTTGAACCATTCAAAATATATTATTTATAAAACATAAAGGAATTATAAAAATTATATAAAATAAAAATTTTATCATATTAATTATAATAAATTAAATCTTTGAAAATAATCATTACCATGAGTTCGAATCATAGAAACTAAAATAGATAACCCCAATGAACCCTCACAAACAGAAAAAACCAAAAATACCATTAATATATATATATCATAATCAATAAATATTAAAAATACTAAAAAAAAAAAAAAAATTCTCAAAACAATAAATTCTAATCTTAATAAAATAATTAATAAATGTTTATTTTTAGAAACAAAAATTAAATTACCAACAAAAAATATTAAAATAAAAATAATTCATATATTTATAATTATCATTAATGTTTTTATAGTTTAATTTAAAACATTGGTCTTGTAAATCAAAATTAAGAATTTTATCTTTAAAAACTCAAAAAAAAAGAAATATCTTTATCTATAATCCCCAAAATTATTATTTTAATTAAACTATTTCATGAATAATAATGATAAAATTAACCATATCTTCAACTATAATTTTATTATCAATAATAATATATTTTTTAAATCATCCTCTATCTATAGGATTTATAATTTTAATTCAAACCTTATTAACTTGTTTACTATCAGGAATATTTATTAAAACATACTGATTCTCTTATATCTTATTTCTAACTTTTTTAGGAGGATTATTAGTATTATTTATTTATGTGGCAAGAATTGCATCAAATGAAATATTTTTCATATCAAATAAATTTAAAAAAATATTAATTTTATTTATCTTTATATTAATTACTATTCAATTTTTATTTTATAAAAATTTAAATTGAATAAATATAAATAATAATTCAGAAATAAATAATTTTATTAATTTTATATTTTTTAATAATGAAAATAAAATTAATCTAAATAAATTATATAATAATTATTCATCAATATTAACAATATTATTAATTATTTACTTATTTATTACATTAATTGCAATTGTTAAAATTACTAATATTTTTTATGGGCCATTACGAATATTTTTTAACTAATGTTAAATAAATTTAAACCTATACGAAAATACCACCCAATTATTAAAATTATTAATGGATCTTTAATCGATTTACCTACTCCATCTAATATTTCAAGATGATGAAATTTTGGATCTTTACTTGCTTTATGTTTAATAATTCAAATTTTAACAGGATTATTTTTAACAATATATTATACAGCTAATATTGAAATAGCTTTTTATAGAGTAAATTATATTTGTCGAAATGTTAATTATGGTTGATTAATTCGAACTATTCATGCTAATGGAGCATCATTTTTTTTCATTTGTATTTATATTCATATTGGTCGAGGAATTTATTATGAATCATTTAACTTAAAATTTACATGATTTGTAGGAGTATTAATTTTATTTATATTAATAGCAACAGCATTTATAGGTTATGTATTACCATGAGGGCAAATATCTTTTTGAGGTGCTACAGTAATTACTAATTTATTATCAGCAATCCCATACTTAGGAAATATATTAGTAAATTGAATTTGAGGAGGCTTTGCAGTAGATAATGCAACTTTAACTCGATTTTATACATTTCATTTTTTATTACCCTTTATTATTATAATATTAACTATAATTCATTTATTATTTTTACACCAAACTGGATCAAATAATCCTTTAGGAATAAATAGAAATTTAGATAAAATTCCATTTCACCCATTTTTTACATATAAAGATTTAATTGGATTTATTATTTTAATATTTTTATTGACAATATTAACATTAATTAACCCCTATTTATTAGGAGATCCTGATAATTTTATCCCTGCAAATCCTTTAGTAACACCTATTCATATTCAACCTGAATGATATTTTTTATTTGCATATGCAATTTTACGATCAATCCCAAATAAATTAGGAGGTGTAATTGCATTAGTTATATCAATTTTAATTTTAATTATCTTACCAATAACATTTAATAAAAAAATACAAGGATTACAATTCTATCCCATTAATCAAATTTTATTTTGATTTTTTATTATAATAATTATATTATTAACTTGAATTGGAGCCCGTCCAGTAGAAAATCCATATATTATCACAGGTCAAATTTTAACAATTCTTTATTTTAGTTATTTTATTATTAACCCATTAATAAGAAGATATTGAGATAAATTAATTTTTAAAAATAATTAAATAAATAATTAAATATTATTATTATTAATATATATATATATATATATATATATATTAATTAATGAGCTTGTAAAAGCATTTGTTTTGAAAACTTAAGAAAGAATAAATATTCTATTAATTTTTATTATACTAAAAATAATCATTAAAAAAAAAATTTAAAACCTAAAAAAAATAATAAAAAATTCAATGAAACAGGTAAATATCTCTTTCAAGCTAAATACATTAACTTATCATAACGATAACGAGGTAAAGTTCCACGAACTCAAATAAATATAAAAGAAATAAAACTTAATTTTAAATAAAAAAAAAATCTTAAACTATAACCCCCCATATATATAATTACAAACAATATTCTCATAAATAAAATACTAGAATACTCAGCTAAAAAAATCAATGCAAAACCCCCTCTTCTATATTCAATATTAAACCCAGAAACCAACTCTCTCTCACCTTCTGCAAAATCAAAAGGAGTTCGATTAGTTTCAGCTAATATTGAAGAAATTCATATTAAAGATAAAGGAATTATAATAAATATTATTCAAATTATTTTTTGATAAAAATAAAATATTAATAAATTAAAATCTATAATTATAATAATTCTAGATATTAAAATTAAAGCTATTCTCACTTCATAAGAAATAGTTTGAGCTACTGCTCGTAAACCACCCAATAATGAATAATTAGAATTAGAAGATCAACCAGCAATTATAACAGTATAAACCCCTATTCTAGTACAACATAAAAAAAATAAAATACCTAAATTAAATCTAATTATATTAAAATAATAAGGAATCAACATTCAAATAAATAAAGATAAAATAAATCTTACTACAGGAGAAAAATAATAACAATAATAATTAGAAAAATTAGGATATGTAGACTCTTTAGTAAATAATTTAATTGCATCTGAAAAAGGTTGTAAAATACCAATAAAACCAACTTTATTAGGACCCTTACGAATTTGAATATAACCTAAAACCTTTCGCTCTAATAAAACTAAAAAAGCAACCCCAATTAAAACCCCTAAAATTAAAATTAATATACCAATAAAAACTATAAATAAATCAACTATTATCATTACTACATATATAATTAATTATATATTAATGATTTCTAAAACCATCACATTTTTCTGCCAAAATAGCAAACAAATTCAATAAATATTAATAAAATTCAAAATAATTAATTTAATTATAATATTTAATCCTTTCGTACTAAAATATTAAAAACATTAAAAGATAGAAACCAACCTGGCTTACACCGGTTTGAACTCAGATCATGTAAGATTTTAATGATCGAACAGATCAAAAATTTTAAACTTTTGCATTTAAATTTTATCTTAATCCAACATCGAGGTCGCAAACTCTTTTTCTTATAAGTACTAAAAAAAAAAATTACGCTGTTATCCCTAAGGTAATTTTTTCTTATAATCAATAATAATTGGATCAATAATTCATATATTAATGATTAAAATTTAAAAAAAGTTTTATTAATTTTTTTGTCACCCCAACAAAATATTTAATTAAATCTAAATTTAAAATAAATTAAATTATAATTTAAAATTAAATAAATATAAAACTCTATAGGGTCTTCTCGTCTTTTTAAATTATTTTAACTTTTTAAATAAAAAATTAAATTCAATATATATATATTAGAGACAATTTATATTTCATCCAATCTTTCATACAAGTCACCAATTAAGAGACTATTGATTATGCTACCTTTGTACAGTCAATATACTGCAGCCCTTTAATTAAAAATCAGTGGGCAGATTAGACTTTAAATTATTAACAAAAAGACATGTTTTTGATAAACAGGTGAATATAAACTTTTGTCGAATTCCTTTAAAATAATTATCATAATTTTAAATTTAATATATTTTTAAAAATATTATATACTAATTTTATCATTATAACTAAATATAACTCATTTAAAAATATTTTTTAATAAAATTTTAAATTATTTAATTAAATTTTTAAATTTTATGAAATTATTTATAATAAACTAAAATTTATTTAACAATATAAATTATAAAATTTTCAAATTTATTAATTAAATTAATTATAAAAATTTAATTTAAAGCTTATCCCTTAAAATATTAAATTAATTTTAAAAATTAATTAATTTTAATTAATTAATTTTTAAAATTAATTAAAAATTAAATTTTTTTCTTAAAAAACTAGATATATTTAAAAACGAATAACATTTCATTTCCAATTAATTATTTAAAATATTTATGAAACAATAAATTTAATAATTAATTAACTCTTTTAAATTCGAGAAATTTATATATATATAAAAAATTTTTAATAAACTCTGATACACAAGATACAACAAATTAAATTTACTTTTATAAAAATTTATTTTAAATTTATTTCAAATTTCTTTTACAATACTTATTAACTATAAAATTTCAAATTTTTTCTATTAAAATTACTTTAACCCCCATTAAATATTTTAATATTAAAATTTCTTTTATTAATTAACACCATTTATTAATTTTAACCCCACAAATTAATTATAATTATAATATCTTTTCAATGTAAATGAAATACTTTAACAAGCTCTAATTTGATCTTTCTAGAAACACTTTCCAGTACTTCTACTTTGTTACGACTTATTCCAATTTTTAAATGAAAGCGACGGGCAATATGTACATATTTTAATATTTAATCATTTCAAAAAACTAAATAAAATTACATTTAAATCCAATTTCATTTAATTTTACATATAAAAATTCAATTAAATAAATTTATTGTAATCCATTATATTCTTAATTATAATCTGCATCTTGATCTGATTTAATTTATATTAAAAATTTTTAAATATTAATATTATTAAAAAATATTTTTTTAACAACGATATACAAAATAATAAATTAAGTAAATTTATTCGTGGATTATCAATTATTAAACAGATTCCTCTAAATGAACTAAAATACCGCCAAATTATTTAAGTTTCAATAAATAATTATCTACTATTTAAGTATTATTAATTTAAATTTTAATAATAGGGTATCTAATCCTAGTTTTTTATAAAATTTATTAAATCATAAATAATAAATAACTTTTTATTAAATTAAAATTTCACTTTAAAATTTAAAATTTAAATTACAAATAAAATTATTAATTAATAACCAAAAAAAAATTTAAATTAATTTTTGTATAACCGCAACTGCTGGCACAAAATTAGTTATTAAATTTTAATATTACTAAATCTTAATTTCTTAAATTTTTAAGACTAATTACTACAAAAATATTAAATATTATTTAAATAATTAATAATTAACACTAAAATTTATATGTAAAATAAATTTAAAATAAATTTTCAAAACCATAAAAATTTATTTATTTGTTAAATTTCTAACATAGAATTTTTTTTTTTTTTTTTTATAATAAAATATTTAATTTAAATTATTAAACAATGAATAATTTCTTTCTTTTTTTCTTTATAATATTAATTTTAAAAATTAAAATTGCTATTTAAATTTTTAAATTTTAATAAATTATATTATATATAAATAATTTATATTAATATATCTATAATTTATATATATATATATATATTAATATATTAAATATTTATTATAATAATAATAATTTTAAATAAAACATTATTAATTTATTTAGTTATACCATTCTTAATAATTTTTCAATAAAATAAAAAAAAAATAAA